GAAATGTGTTCGCTCAAGAAAGACTCCAGAAGATATTGATCGTAAATAAGAAGACTGTTTACGAAGAAACAGGAATAGATATTCGCATTCATATACATAAGAATTATGTAGGAACCAAAAGAATCTTTTCTTTCTTTTTGAAAAGACGTAAATGGATTTCTTTGAAGTAAGGAGACTATTCAAATTATGATATTCGTGGAAAAACAATCGCAAGAAATGCAAAGAAGAAACATCTTTGATCCAGCATTGAAGGATTTGAACCAAGATTTCCAGATGGATGGGATGGGGTATTAGTAAATCTGACACATAATTTAAATGTGACAATTTATCCTCTAAAAAGGGAAATATTGAATGAATAGATCGTAAATTCTGAGATTTTGGTATTCTTTTTTCTTCAAGGGAAGATACTAATCGCGACGAGAATGGAATTTCCAGAATGACTCCAAAACCTTCTGATACCATTTGAGAAGAAAAATGAGAATAAAAAGAATTCTTGTGCCCCCAAAATACATTTTGGTTAGAATCATTCACCGAAGAAATCAAAGATTTCTGTTGATACATTCGAGTAATTAAGCGTTTCACAAGTACTAAACTAGATTTATTGTCATAACCGAGAATTTCCACAGGTTCGTAAAAAATCAAACTATTGAAGCTATGATAATGAGCAAGTGAGTAAATATACTCCTGAAGGAGTAGCGGATATAGGAAGTTTTGTTGCCGAAATCTATCTTTTTTCAATCTAAATATCCTTGTAATTCTGTCATTGAAACACATTTATACTATAACCAAAAAAGGGAGGCACTTCTTGTTTTATGAAATGATACATAGTGCAATATGGTCAGAACGGCGTATGCGTATGTTGTATGTAGTATATTTTTTATCTTATACTAAAATACTCTTTATAATAAAATAGTCTAACTTCTAACTCTAATAAACTAGAATAATAATAGAATAAGAAGATTCTTATTCTATTATTCTAAGAAATAATTCTAAGAATATAGTCTAGTATTAATATAGACTATACACTGTCTATACTTTTACTTTAAATAATAAATAATATAGACTTTTATACTGTACTGTGATGTAAAAAAAAGAAATAGAATCTAAGAAGTAAAAGATTCTATAAAAGTAAGAACAAATAAAGAATATATACCCCGGAGACAGAGAGCCCAATCTACAGATCTTTTTTCTTTCCCTTTCTATCCAATTTTGTTTTCTTTTCTTTGTTATTTTCTTTTCCTTGTTAATATAACTAGAATAACAATAAAAGAAAATAGAAAAGAAAAAGAAGGAAAAGGGGTAAAAATCTTTTATTTTCGCAACCCAATCACTCTTTTGACTTTGGAAAAGATCCCTTTTTTATCACTATACTATTTCTTCTACACATCCGTCTCCAATCCATAATAAAGAATAATTAGGATTAATAAAAAAAAAGAATCAATGGTCCACTCACAATTCACAAGAGAACCTTTTACCACATCAGGCACTAATCTATTTTTAACGTATAATTAGTAATTCAATCGGGTAATCATTCAAATTAAGAAAGGAAGCTCGTTGCTTTTTTGTCTTACTCGAATTGGAACCATAAGGCTCTATCCATTTATTCACTAGACCCGAAATACTTTACTGAACTTAAAAATTGTTCTAAAAAGAAAGATTCTCGTTCTATTTCTATTATGAGTACTAGAAATCTTCTTTGATTAAATTATTCTTTTTGATATTTTTCTATTCTTTTTACGACATGCTCTTTTTTCCATTCATTACCTTTCAGGATCAGTCGCGGTCTTATAAACTCTACCAATAGTCTAGACGAATTCCTTCATCCAAATGTGTAAAAGATCATAGTCGCAATTAAAAGCCGAGTACTCTACCGTTGAGTTAGCAACCCGGATTAATATGAAGTGTAGATAAGATCGAAATAAAAAAAAAAAAAAAAAAGAAATCCAGCAAATCCATCCATTTTACTAAAGCGAAGGAAGGAGCCAATAGGGAATGGGGATAAAAAGATCTATTTATATACTTTCTATACGATCAAATTATATTTGTTTGAGACGCCATTGTCAATATGAATGGACTTTTTAGAAAGAAAGAAATTTCAAGAAATTATATATAAATTTGTGTTGGATTAGCACAACATAAAGAAGAAATAAGAACTTTGAGCGGAAAAAAATAAGGAATAAGGAAAAGGTAGAGATAGAAAAGATAGCGGCTTTCTTTAATCAAAAAAAGAAAGGTACAATACAAATACAAGAAGAAAGATTACCCCCCTTGTTGGGGGGTTCCACAACAAGAAGCAAGAAAGAAAAGAAGAATAATAAAAAGAAGAAGAAAATAAGTATGAATAGAACAAGAAAAGAAGAAACTTTGAATAAAGAATTACACTAAAGATAGGTACTAGTTACCCTATCCTTTTTTTATTCATGATTCTTGTTTTTCCTTTCTTTCTTTTTTATCAAAAGAAACTCGAAATTCTTTAAAGAATTCTGCCTTCCTTAAAATATCATAAACAGTTCCTGTGGGTTGAGCACCTTTTTCAAGGAAATATAAAATAGCAGGAACATTTGAATAAGTTTGATTCTTTATCGGATCATAAAAACCCACCTTTCGAAGATCTCTTCCTTCTCTTCGGGATCGAACATCAATTGCAACGATTCGATAGATGGCTCATTGGGATAGATGTAGATAAAAGATGCCCCCCTAGAAACGTATAGGAGGTTTTCTCCTCATACGGCTCAAGAAAAAATGATTCTAATTTCTAGAATTTCTATTTCTATCTATATAGATAGAAATAGAAAGAGAAATGGATCCATAAAGAATTAGACTGTAATTTGAGCCTTTTTTTCCTTCTTTACAGAAAAAAGAAATTTCATTTGTACTCCTAACTCAAGTTGGGTAGTTTTGAAAGAGTTCGAAAGTAAATCTTTAGAATTTCTTGAGCTGTCTCTAACCTCTTTTTTTGTCTCCTTTCAGATCTCTTTTTTTTACTCATTCTGATCCAATTGTTGAGACAAGTGAAAATAGTGTTTCCTTGTTCCGGAATTTGTTGTCTTTGCTTTGCGCTTTGTCAAATCATTGGGTTTAGACATTACTTCGGTGATCCTTACTCCTTTTCAAAAAGGCAGCAACATACCCTTTGTTTTTTGTTCTTTCTATGGAAAAGGAAAAAATCATACGAAAGATTGATTCCTTTGTGATACACTCTTGATCGAAACAGTTTGAAGATTTCGACAAATCTTATTTTTTCATTTAAAACTTGTTCAAATTTGAACCTCTCCATTTATCTATATTTAGATATTGATGATATATTTACAAAGTTGGTCTAACTTATTGATTGTCACTAACCCTAGATTATTCCCCCGATAAATGAATCAATCATTTTTACTCGAGCTCCATCATATGCTATACCTTTATATACCATTAGTATCTTTATTTAGCAACCCAAGACAAATTCAATTAGGTTCCTAGCAGAACAAACTATGTCGAGACAAGAGCATCTTCATTCGTATAGAAAATGGTGGATGTCAGAATCCACAGCCAATCATGTCCTTCAAGTCGCACGTTGCTTTCTACCACATCGTTTCAAACGAAGTTTTACCATAACATCCCTCTAAATTTTATTTTAATTTGGAACCGTATGCAATTGATTCAATATGGAATCATGAATAGTCATTGGTTGAACCGATACATAATAATCTACACTTATCTATCTATGGATAGATAAGTGTTTATCCGGAAAGGATTTCACTGAAATTTACCCCATATTTTCTCATATGAATAATATCACATGAAAAAAACAAATCAGTTTTAAACAAACTTATTTACATCTTCAACAGATCTTTCGGGATTGTCCATCATAAAAGATCCCTCTTTTTCTTTTCAAAAAAGAAAAAAAGAAATTAGAAACCTCAAAAAAAGACTTTGACTTTACTTTCATTCAAATGAAAAATAAATCCCCATGAATGGATAAAAGTTTTTATCCACTTTAACTAAATACTATACTAACTAAATAATATACTAAACTAAATATTTCATTGAAATATTCATAAATATTCAATTATAGAATAATAAGATAATCTGAAATAATAAGATTATATTAAATAATATTAAAAAGAAAAATATACAATATATATTCTTATGTAATAATTATGTATTTCTGTATTAGAAATTAAAATCTATTTAGAATCTCTAATATTCAAAATTTCTAATATTAAATATAATAAATAAAATAATTTTAATGAAATTCTAAATTCATATATTCTTATATTCTAATATGAAATATGAATTATGAATATTTTATCATTTATTATTTATGAAATATGATTTTATGATTCTAATATTATGATTGACTTATTATTTACCATCTCCGATTGAATCTGATTTTCATTTAATTTAAAACAGAGAGATAGTTTGAGAATAAAGTTTCTTTGTTTTCATTATTATGGAGTGGAAAAGTCTCGTGTAAGGTAAGATCAAAGAGAAGATCAGAATCCGAGGATTCTGATCTTTTCGCATCCATCTCCATCATATAAAACAAATAATCGTTAACGAAAGTAATCACGAATATTTCAGAATAAAATACTTTAGTAAAAAAGTAAAAAAAAAAAAAGATATGATTCTTAGAATCATTCTTAGAATTAAGATTGGATAACATTGTATCCAACATTAAACAGAAGATTGTTTAATGAAATCTCAATAGAGAAGAATCTTTCGTTTCTGATGCAAAAGATCTGGGACGGAAGGATTCGAACCTCCGAGTAACGGGACCAAAACCCGTTGCCTTACCGCTTGGCCACGCCCCATTTTGATTTGGTCTAAGAAAAACTAAGCTAAATATTGGTTATTCGTCAATAACCAACCAAAATAAATATAGGACATTTTGTCGCTAGGATTCAACACAATAGATATAGAATCAAAAAGATTAATTGATCATTACTTAGAATTCAATTAAGATATTGTATGAAAATAGAATTCCTTGTATTCTTATTTGATTGTAGAATGTAAGGAAGGATTCTTGATTGGGGAGAAGTCAAAGAAAAAGAAGAATTTCTTTCTTTTATCTGCCTTTTTATTTTAAATTTTCCCTCAGAAAAACAATTCAATCCAATCTGATAATTTATTATCATTTCAATTTAATTTGAATCTTTAAGAACAAGAAAAGAATATTTGTTATGTTTAATATCTTTAGTTTAATCTGTATCTGTCTTAATTCTACCCTTTATTCGAGTAGTTTTTTCTTCGCCAAATTGCCCGAGGCTTATGCCTTTTTCAATCCAATCGTAGACGTTATGCCGGTTATCCCTTTATTCTTTTTTCTCTTAGCCTTTGTTTGGCAAGCTGCTGTAAGTTTTCGATAAAAATGGAATCTCTATTCAATTCATAATTTCTTCGATAAAAAAAAGATGAGATTTTGATTATGAAAATCAATAAGATCAGAAATAAGATTCAGATAAGTCTGGACATTAGAAACCCTCGATTCAAAAAGCGAAATTCTGGTATTTTATATTTTCTATTGAAATTGAATTTTAATAAGGGAAGGGGGCGATGATCTTTATCTTTAATCAGCTTATTTCTTCTTTTGTTCTGACCTTTCCTTTATAAGATCCCATACAATACCTATGTATAGATATGGATATGGCAAGAAATCTTTGGTAACGAAAAAATACGAATCTTATTACATTAGAAATCAATTCGTGAAAATAAATTTCAAAAAAAAACTTCCTTTTTTTTTTTCATCTTTAAAGCGTCATATCAAAATAGTGTATAGTGTGTGTCGTAAAATAGGTGATCTATTTCCTTCAAAAAAAATGATCTTATCTTGGAGATTTGTAATGCTTACTCTTAAACTATTCGTTTACACAGTAGTAATATTCTTTGTTTCTCTCTTCATCTTCGGATTCTTATCTAATGATCCGGGGCGTAATCCTGGGCGTGAAGAATAAAAAAAGAGATGAGATTCGTTTTTACTTTTTCCTTGATTTTTTCATAGGTAAATGTATAAAGAAATGGAATAGATGCTAGATAAAGATAAAAGATTCATAAAAGAAAATAATCGAAATTTATTCCAATTCTAAAATATCAAGTGATCGGGGGGGTCGGAGAGAGAGGGATTCGAACCCTCGGTACGAATAATTCGTACAACGGATTAGCAATCCGACGCTTTAGTCCACTCAGCCATCTCTCCCCATTCCAAATTGGAAATTTATCATGTGATTTAACACGTGAAGTCAAGATTGAGAACAATCTTTATTTTCCTTCAATGATTCGAAAAAGATTTCTCCAATAGAAAAGAAAGAATACCTTACTTATTTTATTTTGTACAAAAGGTTCATTTCCCCGGCCTGGTTAAGTATAAGTACTGGCCGGGCCAGTACTTCTTTTGTTTCCAACGAATAAAAATTGTTATTGAAACAAGAAGAATAATTTTCATTTCCATTCCTAATTATTAGAAATTCTTTAATAAATTATCTATATCTAGATTAATATAGAATATTCTATATATTCTAGAATTCTATATTAATATGATTAATATGATATATTCTATATTGAAATATTCAATATTAGATATCTTTTAGATATCTTTTGAAAAGAAATATATCTTATAAAAGAAATAATATCAAATAGAAAACACATATTTCGAAATTGAGACTATAAATAATTTACTTGTTCAAAGCAAAGGACAAGCTTGAAAGTTTGAGGCCCGATTTACCCGAATTCAGAAGTTCAAGTGAAGGGAGGTTTCAAAAAAAAAATACTTATAACTTTAGTACACTATTTAAATTTGACTAAACTTTTTGCTATTCACCTATTCTTTTTCAAGTTTTCAATCCCGCGCCGCGGCGGAACAAAATACGTGTTAATGCTGGAATTCTCATGATTCTGATGCTATTTTGACTGCGTCTGATTACATTTGTTGGACAAATGGTGCATTCATATCCAATAATGAATATGTAGCGGGTATAGTTTAGTGGTAAAAGTGTGATTCGTTCTATTAACAACTTAAATAGTTAAGGGGTCTTTCCATTTTTTTCATATTTCATATTCCGATCAAAAACTTTATTTCTTAAAAAGATTTAATCCTTTACCCCTCAATAGGACATTTGAGGAACGAATATACATTCTCACGATTTCTATCCAAAAGGCAATCAGAATTTTAATAAAAAGAATTGGATTATGGAGTCGAGAAGCATAATTTTTTTGATTGGTTCAATTCTTCCAATTGAATGAGTATGAATAAAAGATCTATGGATGATAGTACAAAACTTTCAATCGTAACTAAATCTTCAATCTTTGCACTGAAAAAGGGTGAGATTGAAGCCAAATAGCTAGAAAATGATGGTTTTGGTTTACTAGAACCCTCGGCTTCTTGTTTCAGCTCGGTAGAAACAAAATTATTTTCCTTAGGATCCCACGAGTAGAAAAGAAATAGGGAACGAAGTAACTAGACTAGAGACTAGAAAGATTTGATAGAATCCCCCTCTTCTAGAGGGATCATCTAAAAAG